GAAAAGCAAACAAAAGGGGTCGCCTTCTCGGTCAATCCTTTCTAAGGAGCTTAGCTTCCCAACCATTGAACCGAACAACCCGGTGATTCCTCTTCCATCAACAGCTCTCTCGCTTTCCACGGGGAACTACTTTTCATAGGCTGATCCGAATTAGGCTTTTTAGGTCTTCTACGCGCAGGCATACCCTTTCTTTCTTCTAGCTAGGGTAGAGACAAAGACTTATATTAGTATACCGACCCCTCCCTTACTCAACAGCCCCTCGTTAAGTACACTTCCTTAAGTAACGTACACTCCTTTGGTCTCGGGTTTCAACTACTTTCTTTTAGTTCAAACTGGGAAGAAGGCTTGCTTTTCGTTGATCTCTTACTGGTGAACCATCACTCGAACCTGGAACCGAAGGACTTGCCTTTTCGTTGAGCTAGGCCCGTAAACTCTTTTAGGAGTTCCAAAGACGAAATAGATGACCGAGGGCCCTTCTAGATGGAGCCAGGTTAGGTCACTTCGATCGCTTAAGCCCTTACTGCGATAGAGTAGGCCGCTTTAGTTGGCAAGGTTATATGGTCTAGAATTCTGCCATCCAATCACCTTCAAACAGTTGGAAGCACCTTAACTTAAGAAGCTGGGCTGCCGAAGCCGCGGAACATGCTGCTCAGTCTCCACATCGCAAGAAGAGGTTCCGTTCAGTTAGATATTCAGGATTCACCGCACAGAAGCGATCTCGAACATAACTTATGTCATTTCTTTATCAGTAATAAGAGCATTGATAGAGGAAGATGAATGTGCAATGGAATTGCAATTGGATGGTTGTACTGCCTTTAGCTGCTCCGGTATCGGCATCGGCAGCATTCACAGCTGAGCGGATTCTATCACTCTCACTTGCAGCCTAGTCTGTAACAAGAACCATGGCATTCGATGCTTCCTGTATAGCTCTTGTCTAGCAAAGAGCCAAAGATCGTAGCGTGTCTACTATTGCTATAGAAAAAACCTCCTCCTCATATTCAGAAGTGCCACAGCTTCCTTTCCTAATTCCAATCGCGACATTGGTAATCCCGCATCTGAGATAAACCTAGTCTGATTCACGTGGCAAAGGGCATTCCTTGTCCCCTTCTTATACTAGTGATTCATTTCCTGCAAAACCTTCCACCAGCAGCCGATTCCTCCTGCTTTTCTGGGGCATCCATATAATATATGTATCTTCCCTCTGTCCATCAATCCTCTTCTCTGCCCTTTTTTATACTATGCGTGGCATGCCTCCTGCTCGTATCTTAACTGGGCAACCTTCTCTTGCAAACAATCCCTTCGTCGCTAACACCGGTTATTTCGAAACAACCTCTGCTCGTACATTAATGCCTTCCTCCAAGAGCTAACTCGCCGGCACTTGGCTGGGGATCAATAACTACTTATATAAGGTATACCACCATCGGCAACTGATTCAACTCTTGGTCACATTCAACCATCAAGAAATCATCCACCATTTAAACGGGTTTTCACTCTTTCGGGCGATTGAGAAAAAGAAGATTATGGGAGAAAGAAAGAACTCCACTTGTTATATATGAGATTTTCCTTATAGTAATAGAGAGTCTCTCTCATCCCTGGCTCGGAGTGGTTCAATGCCATGTGCTTTCCGAAACGGACGGTAGTCGACTTTAGGCAAACAGAGGCGCTTAGATGATAGTTACGTTACGCTTGCTGGGCTGGGCCCACTTATTCATAGTTCCGTCAACTAGCGCACTCCTGCTTGAAAGCTGCAAAGGGGGATTACGGGCTGACAAGTACTTAGAAGAAAGAAGAGTTTTTGAAATGAGTTGAAAAGCGGAGCAAATGGAGGAGGAGTTGGCTTGTTTGTAGCATAGAGCTTTGCTCTTCGTCTTCCGGGCCTTTAATAATGAATTCTGAAAAAATGCTTTGACGTCTACATCAAGCAATTGTGGAGTGCTACTGGTCGGTGCTTTCTTCTTGTATTATGGGAAAGGCGCACTTAGAACCACTCCTATCGTAGTGGTTTCCTTCTTCACTCTTGGTATATATAAGCCACTTAACGCGAGACTTATCCTGGTTAAGCAAAAAGGGCATTTCAGTTCGGTTGGTTTGGCCGGGGGCAAGCAGATCGCACAAGCAAGAACACTAGGAGCATTCTTTTTGTATATTATATCTGTATATTATAGGTGTAGTTTTCAGTCTCAGTCCCTATGCTTCGCCCCTTCTTTAAGTTAAGTTGAATGCCCTGCTGCACCTTCCTAAGTAACAGGTCTCCCGGGACTTCCTTCTTATACGTACGAAACGTATCCTGTCTCAAACGGATCTCTCTCTTAACATAACACCGTTGGCTTTATTTCTGTCTGACTCGCAGAAAGAAAGAGTACGCTAGCTAGCGCGCTAGAACTAGCATCGCCTCAAACAACCACCCCTTCCTCCTTTGGTGGCTCTGCAGCCTGTGCCTGCCTCCCTGAGCTCCAATTGCTTACAAAGCAACACCGATTGATGAGTTTGGAGCCCGCCCTTCTCCTTGACTTGTATTACCCTCCTCAACCACTGCCAACCTGTAAGGTCGCTCTCAAAGAAGTCTCGCCTCACCTACGCAATTATGCTATGCCTTGAGCTGACCTGGTACGACCGGACTGAGTCTGTATATCTAATTCACTCACTATCATGTGGTGTAAAAACAACTAGCGTGAAAGAGCTTGACTTTAAAACCGTTGAAACCGAAAGCTATTTGTGATATGCCCCTCCCTTAGTTTCGGATTCACAACCCTGCTTGAGCCTACGCCCCCCTTATCTGTGAAACCTGTCTGGCTTGAAGGTTTAGCCTATTACGGAGGAAATGTGCTATGAGAATTTATACTAGAGCAGCGCTACAAATCGCTTCGAAATGCCCACCTGTTAAGGAAGGCTCACTACTGTTCTTCATTTGCCGGGTCAACGGAGCTAGGATGTCATTTCAGCCTTTAGCTCTTCACCAGAGCTACTGCTTTGATTGATGCAAATGATGCTTTGGATGCTTCCTTGGTACGATGCTTCGTCTTTCCGTCAACCCCCCAGAATCCTATTCATGCCCATCCCCGTCCTAATCCTACCGCTAAGATTCTAAATCTTCTTCATCTCCGACATCTCAACCTTGCGGTTCCTTTCTCTCTGTCGGATCTTGATTTGCCAATGGCCCTTAGGAAAGGAAATAGGCGATGTACTCATCATCCCATTAGTAAAGTTCTATCGTATTGTACCCTGTCTCCTTATTACAGGGCTTTAGTGTTCGCCATCTCCAACCGCAAAGGGGATATTCTACTTAGAGCCTACCTGACTTGGCTAGCTACCGAGCCCGTACCGGCACAATCCGTTTTCTCTAAGCCAAGCCTAGTTCCATGTACCTGTAACCCGGAACAGCAGAAGTGCTTTTCTCTAAACTTGACTTTCACTCTTCCTGCTTGCCGAACGAAAAGAAAGAATGTTTCACTTTCTATACCGCCGGCATGGCTCTGTCTTGTTCGTTGCGATTTTGAACGTCAAAGGCAGTTTTAACGACCTTCTAAGAACACTGGTTTTTTAGAGCGGACGGGAACAGAAGCAAGGATACGAAGTCAAGTCACTTAGTGTGCCGAAAGGGACTCAGGATGTGTAACAGAAGAGAGAAAGCTTCTATATAGAGGTCTTTATAGGGCACTGGATACCTGGATAAGCATCATATATAACTAAATCTCCATCTCGAACCCTACTACCGACAGGTCAAAAATCCAGTGCTAGTTGTTTAGGATCCACCATCTACGGAGGCACAAGCAGCATCTAAGCAAGGAGAGGCACGCCCGCAAAGTCAGAGCAAGTTTAGGTGGGAACAAGAAGCGGAGAACAAGACAGGAAGACAGACGGTTCGGAGAAAGCAGTAAGGCAGAAGGACAAGAAAAGGACGGTCAAGCAGGCCGAAAGAAGCCTTGTTCGGTCTCTTGTTGAAGTGGTGACTCACCTGCAACATAAGTTTTGCAAACCTGGGTTAATTCCACTTTCCACTGGACGAAGGCAAAAATAAAAAGATAGAATACGACGGGTTTTCTGGCGTATAAAGAAAGAATGACACGATCATCTAGCCTTGGTCCTCTCATCATCTGATTCCCGAAAGGCAGAACTGAAGAACGCACTGTTTGGGAGTAGGCATGACCCCTCTTCTTTCTTTAGACTATCGTTTTTTGTTTTCCGGATGTGGATTGAGCATTTTGTTGAGTATTGTTTTTGCGCTTGTTAACCTTCTTCTTTTTGACCGGACAACTGGATGCGCGAATCTTGCTCTACCACCCCTTTCTTTTTAAAGAAAAAACTTTAGTGAATGGCTAAGAGGAAGTGCCTCTGGTATTTCAGTTTCGACATGGCCTTGATCTTCTGGTGAAGTGGCAGTAATGTGAGCCTTATCCAATTCCTTTTCCAACCAAGGATACTGGTGAGTCTGACCGAGGAGAAGGACGTCTATCTTGGCTGTCTAGCTATGACTAAAAAACCTACTTGTGACAACTCAACACTGGAAGCTTTGATGATACTTTTTTGCCCGCACACGACCATAAGCTGTCTTTGCTTATTTCCTTGCTTAGCTACCCTCGAATGATTTGGTACGCGCTTGCCGGCCCCTCACCCCTATTAGTTAGTAAAGCTTGGATGCCGATCAGTGGCCTATTTACCGAATCATGATTTTTTTTAGTCCTATTTTTGCAAACGAATAAGACGGTGCTGATTCCGATGTATTCTATTTCTATGACATTGAGTCTACCTTTTTCTTTTTTTCTTGTATATGACCTCTTGTACAGTCTTTTTTCAGGCATTGATTTCATCTTGATTTAAATCCTGGCGATTTTACCAAACCGTTCTTCCGGCGAGGTGGTGTAATTAGAGCCTTCTTCGGCACCAAGACCCTTTAGAGAAAGGGGCGAGGCACAAGAGGATGTACTGGGCCAACCATGACCTTTTCGAGCAGCTCTTTCAATTGCCGCCTAATCTCCTCATTGGCCAATGTCGACGTCCTGTAACGCCGTTGGGTAAGAAAGCTCCCTGTGTGAGTTCAATCGAGTGTGCTCCAAGCTGCTACAGGCTTTCAATCCAAATCAGCTACAGCTAAATGAAACCAAAAGCAAAGCTTGAAAGCTCAATTCCTAGCTGCTACAGCTAAATCTAAGGCTACTACCTTAGCTGTTCTAGTAGCTCCTTTGATTTAGCGTAGGGAAGGTGGAAGCTCTATAGGACAATTGCTTTGGGCTATTTTGAAGCTATGCTATATAGGAAGAGATAGCAGCGGCTGGCTACTAGCTTTGCTTTTGCTATTAGCTCCTGCTAGTGCTAGTAGTTAGCTTTAGGAGCCATTTTCAAGCTGTAGAATAGCAAAATAGCGTTGCTTTAGTAGCTGTGTACAACCAAGCAGGCAAAGCTAGTAAGTAGCCTTTTTGTTTCTATAGCTTCACGCCCCCTACCCTATGGTAAAGAAGAGGAACTAAGGGGTTTACAGGTACTATATTTCGGCTTATAGAGCTTCTTTTTAGCCCTATGCTAAAGCAAAGCCCTATCCCGCCTATGCCTATGCCTCAAGTAAATAAATAAGCTAATAGCAACTGCGCGTTGTAGCCGTTTTTGATTGAAAGGTAGCTGTAGCTTCAAAGCCAAAGAGGAAGTTTCTTCTGATTTTAAGGGTTCCGCTGTAGCAGCAAAGAAGAAGGCAATTTCTGCTGCTAAAATAAGATAAGTTTCAATACCAAAGGAGTGAACTTCACTATAAAGGCTATAGAAGTGCATCACTAGTTTATATAAAATGAAGGAAATGAAAAAGGTTATTCATAGTATATAGAACGCCTGATTACTCCCATCTCCTTTTACTTACGCATTTCCAATCAAATCATGATCCCATCTCGATCAATTTCGCATTGATCAGGGCGAGCGCTCTAGTCCCCAGACGACTTTCTTCAACCGCCCCTGTTCCAACAGCTACAGATAATAAAAGTTAAGGTTATTCCTCTTCATCAGCCAATTCCCGACCGCCTTGCTTAGCGCAAGCACTAAGCAAGTAACCCCAGAGTATCATGAACGCAGAGCGCCGACTGTAACAACCGTGATGCTGTCGCGTAACAGAAAGACAGAAATCTATGAAGCAGCTTAAATCGTTTCAAGGGTGAGGTTTGGAACCCAGTAACTTTACACCTAGCGGGAGTCGTGGAATAGCATAGCTATGATCAATTGAAGAAGAAAAGAAATGGATCGAATAGGAATTCTCATTGACCTACTTAACTCAGTGGTTAGAGTCTTCCATACGGCATCGGTTCGCGATCCAATAGTAGGGAAGTTATGCATGAACGTAATGCTCATAATTTCCCTCTAGACCTAGCTGCTGTTGAAGTCTTAGTCTTTTCTTGGAATTGACTTAGTGAGAGCACCCAAGTCGGGACAAGAAGGATATGAATTTTCGTACGAGCGAACTTCGTAACGAGAGAAAGCTTCCTTGAGTCGTTGTCCAAGCATGAACTGCGCAGCCCCTTGCTCTAGTTGAGTTACTTTGCCCCTTCCTCACGCTCTGTTAATCGGGAGAGGTATAGCTATAGCCAGGTGTTCCTCTGGTTATTCCTTTTTAGTAGAATGAATTGTTTTTCTCACCCAAAAAGATCTCTGCAGGGCTACCGCCTGTTTAAGTATCATAAAAAAGTACAAATAGGGCCTCTTTCTCGGACCTCTCAGATATAGAAGACATTGGGGATGCAAAAAGTGAGTTTCTCGGTAAGGAACTTTCATGGCTTTCATATAGAGATGTTGAAAGTCCATACTTTTGGTGGGTCAACTCGGCTTACAGCGGTTAGGAATGGAAAAGATGAGGCTGTTTTTGTCCTTCCAATCACGGTTACAAGCGAAGCAAACAACTAAGCCGGCGAAGCTGCAGTCTAAGCTTTAGCGGTTCCAACCTCTGATCTATATAGCTCCTGATGGAATATCAATTGTAATGAACGGATTTCTTCTAGGTTTCGTATCGGAACGGCACTTTAATATAATGATAAAAATCTCGTAGTCAACCATCTTGTATTTTGATTAACCACTAAAGAGATATGTCTAACCTTGCTAACGCGAAGTGCGTCTTCCCGCGAAACAAGATGGCACGGCCCGAGTCGACAACAAATGGTTACCCACCCACAGGGCTTTACGTTTTGTTCGGATCATGATGTCGTACTGAGCTCCAACCCTTTCTTTCCTTCTTACCACAAAAGATCATGTTTCTTTCACTGCATTTCTTCGTCTTTCATTCCCATTTGAATCAAAGAGTACTATAATTAAGTAAGTAGTTTTTCTGTTGCATTCTTGTGATCAATAGCAGATGCCCAACCCAAAGGGCGGGGGGCTTTACCCGACCCTCGGATGCATCTATCCTAGTAAAAGACATAAATTAGATTATCGCAGTTCGGAAATTCATATACGTAAGGGCCCTGGCCGAAGGTGCCTTAGGTCAGAAAGGGGTAGGTCAACTACAGATAGAGACACCTCGCCTCCGGCTGTTGTTGAGAGCTAGTTCTTCTTGTTCCTGGAAAAAAGAGTAATCCGCATAGGCCGACTAAAGGCTTTCACTCCCGACCTTCTTGTTCGTAAGCATTGGGAGATAGATATAAGTTCCGAACAAGCCCTTTCTTAGATAGCTTCGTGCCCATTCCAGTTAAAGTATTCTACGGGCAGCTCAACCAAAGTAGGTCAACTTAAGCCTTTTCCGCTTGAGTATCTAAATCTGTTGAATCAATGGATGCCACGGCGGCGATCGAAGACTGGGAAATAGTTGTAAAAAAGAACCCCTCGGCACTTGATCAAATAGCTCCGGGAGGTGTACTTTCTCAATCCGACCTTGTCCCTAAAGGAGAGAACTCCGATTCCTCGGTCCCATCAGAATATCCCTATTGGTATAAGTAGAGTAGATTCTAAGCGGGGAGATAGATGCGAATATAGTTTTGATAAAAGAAAAAGAATTGGGCGGTTCCGCCACTCCTTGGGTCGATGGGTCATGTACTCCGGGTATACACATTCTCGGATGTTATGGCCAAATCCTGAACCAGATGAACTCTCCTACGAAAACACATATTTCTTCGCACTTTAAGCCCCGGAAAGATACGTAAGAAACCATAAAAAGCATTCCCCGGAAGCGCCGAGTGGCCATAGAACAGCTTTCCTTGTCCGAGACATCCCCTGTGAATGAGTTACATGAGCATCTCTTCCGGGCTGAAGTGGTTGGCAATATCAGGCTAAGTCTCCGACTCGGTTCAACCTATATGATATAGAAGATCCTAAAATCCGTATGTTTCTAGAGATCTGAAAGAAGCGCTAGGAAATATTCTACTAAATGCACACCTCTCGTGGCAGGGCCAGGTCCTAGTCCTAGATCAGATTATGCCGGCTGCTCTTCAGTGGATGTTACTAATTTTCCCTCAACAGGAACTAATCGATCAACAGCGGATGCAAACTCAAAGATTTAAGGGTCCTGATAAGCCCTATTCTTTTGTTTTGGTAGAGCACAAGTAAATTGCCTTGGGTACAAGTGGTAGCTGCATAAGCAAGCCGATTTGATCGAACAAATATGAGTCTTTCTTTCCACCCCTTTCTTCAAAGAGAATCCCGCTTCGCTCATTCGTAACAAGAAAAAGACTGAACCACAAGGATCTAAGTAGGCATCTTTTGTTGATGTTCACGAGACGAAGTCCTTAGATCGTGGATGGAGTTGGAGAATACATAGGTCAAGACAAGAATAGATTGATGTAACATAAGTGGTCGCCTTCATAAGGGTAAGGTTTCAGCGCAAAAAGATTACGCCCCCATATCTCTATCTCTCTACCCGGAGCCCTCCTATTCATATATCGGTGCGAAAAAGCCGCCTTCTTTTTTTTATCAGTTGGAAATTTGTCAGTCGAGCTAGTAACCGTTTCCCGTAAGTGAGACGAACTTAGAAGGGATTTGCATTCTCCTTTCCGCTTCTACAATCGGGAATAGGTCTGAGGTCAACTGTACTCTAATAGGTTTTAACTGCTTGGGCAACGCTCATCCCTTGTTTAAGGAATCGCTTCTTTTAATAGTATCTTTCTCCTTTGCCCGTGAATCCCTTCTCTTTCTTTTCATTCCAGTAAAAAGTCTTATACGGTCTGGCCTGTCCATTAGTTCTTCTCTATTGCTTCTTTGATTTAGTAGAAAGCCCGGTTTAAACCATCTCATAGGTCGTCCTCACTCAGTACGATAGGTTAATTCTAATGCGGATATCGGCCTTATTTCAGCGGATCTGTGCAAATAATCGATTATAGTAAGGGTTTTCTAAGATTATAATATAAAGGTCTCATCGGTCCTTATTTTTATTTAATAGTTCGATTCCCGGCCCCGGTCATCTTTCTTCTAGCTTTTAGTTCTGTCTGGCGATTCCTTTAAATAAATATGTTCTACGTCCCCTGTTAGTGTTGGTCCTGTCCCGTACTCTATCTATCGATCTTATCTTAAGTGGATCAATCGCTTTTTCGGAACTCTTCCCTTGCTTGCTTCACTTCATCTCGCCTATAGTTCGATAGTATGGCACATTCTTTCTTTAGTAACAAACTGTAGTAAAAAGGCTTGTTCAAACAAACAAAAGATCAGAGGCGGTCAATGAACTATTGATTTGAAAGCGTAATCCGGGCCAATATTTCAAAGCGCGGCAAAGGCTTCTCTTCTGTAACTGTGGAAAAGGCTGTGCCTAAATTCTTTTTTGTAATTGTAAATAGAGCGACTTTCCCTCTTCTGCCTTCCGTCGCCTTAAGACTCAAAGCGGTGATCCAAGAAGTTCCCTTAATGATAGTGAACTGAGGTTTTGAAAATACTCGTCCAAAGCGTCAAGTAGGAATGATCGGTGAAATCAGCCTTCCTTGCCTTACCGACTTAAAGCAGTTAATAATATCTGTCTGCCTGCCTCAATGCTCGCTGACTTACTGGCCACGTTACTGAGTTCCTAGGAACGAGCAAGGAAGAATGCCGCTGCTGATAGATCCCGCCCAGATCAAGAGCGGGATCTTTTAGAAACAAAATTTTAGTGGTCGCTATTGCGGCCCTCGCTCTCAAGACTGTCGAAGATAGCATTGAGACTTTTCAATGAATACCTCGACTGATCTAGAAAAACAAGTTAGTTCCAGAGGCATCTTCCATTCATCTCGATTTGGGTTTTTCCGCACCATATTTTGATCTGCCTCTTCTTCGATCCGGAATTCCCAGCAAATCCTTGACTCCTCGAATACAATGGAATTTCACACCTGGCAAATCTTTCACTCTACCTCCTCTTATTAACACCATAGAATGTTCCTGCAAATTATGACCTTCGCCTGGAATGTGAGCAAATATATCATGTCGATTGCTCAAACGTACTTTGGCTATCTTACGTGGAGCTGAATTAGGTTTTTTCGGTGTTCTCGTTGAAACACGCGGGCATACTCCTTGCTTCTGGGGACATTGATCCGAAGCTCGAGTACGGTCCGTGCGCCGTTTTTCTTCTCTACCATGACGAATCAATTGATTTAATGTGGGCATCGCTCTTTCCTTTGTCCTTTCCCCCGATTTTTGCCCTATCACTAGTGATTACTCCCGATCCGAAGCACCCCTTTTCCATTCATAGAGAGATCCGATCGTCAAAATCAATAAAAAGGCCATCATGGACCAAGATCCAAACGGATCAATCTTGTTGAGAGGTACTGCCCAAGGAAAGGAAAAGGTTACTTCCGGATCAAGGATAATAAATAAAATTGAAACAAGATAAAATCGTATATCGAAACGACTTCTGGCATCACCGAAAGGATCGAAACCACATTCATAGGCCGACAATTTTTCTGGATAGGTTGAACTATTGGAAGCAAATGGAAAAGGAACACCGAGTGGGATCAAAGAAACTAGCGGACTGATCGCTAAATAGATACAAATAGGTGCAAATTCTGACATCACCACAGCCCACTTGGTTCTTTCGCTCCTTGCTCGCGGAGCGGCATAACGGAAAAAAAAATAAGAAAGAGATTCTTCCCTAAGAGCTTGTCCAGTACCAGAAATGCATCTCCTTCGCCCGCGCGAGAGACTTCTATGCCAGCCGGGAATAACGGCTCTGTTATGAAAGAGCAGGCAGACTACGCCCATTCCTTTATGAGTGGCTTTAGGAGATTAGGGTCCCCCCTTATATTCTCCCTCCATTTGCGGAGGTCGGCTGCCGACGTCTCCGCGGGGATATCCAGATCGTAAGACATTATTGCCTTCGCGCTACTGGAGTATAGTTCCGTCATTTCCGGAGAGTGCGCGGACAGCCGCCCTTTCCCCTTTGCACAATATTCGCGAAGTAGCTCCCGAATCAAAGTGTGAATGTCCCTTAGAAGTGCCGCATGCTCGTTTTGATCGGGAGCGGGGTGGGCAACTTCAGCCGGTGCTGGCGCCCGCGGCAGCGCCTCGTTAGAGAGAGAAAACACATCAGCGATGAACTCGAAGAGGTCGATCATATGGAATACCTAACCTTATAAATGTAAGAGAAATTTAAATGTTATAACTCCAGTACGAAAACCTCGGTCAGTTTCCTCCCCTTTCGGAGATTTTTCGTTACCGCCATACATAACAGATGGAAATAGTGAACCTGCCGTGAAGGGACAAAGACACAGAGATCGACCGCTTATTATTATATACGATTTTATTTACTTGTTTTGTTGCAAAAACCATTATACGAAGGACAGACAGATCACGAACCCAGCTTTCCCAAGCTGCCCTAAGGATAAAAACACTTTAGTCATAATGTCTCTTCCTAGCGGGCTCAACCACTTTTCATTCTTACTTTTAAACCTTTTCGGGTGGTACAAAAGCTCGACTTTTGGTCTTGTATTCCGGAATTGGCTTTGGATGCGAAAGCCTTTCTTCGACCTTGTGTCTCTCGCGGCAGGCAGCAATAACTGGATTTGATGGTTTATATTATATACGATACCAAATTACGTAGTTTGACTGCTATTCCATTGTGTGACCGGGAGGAGAATACCGTGATATTTGTTGGTCGCACAGATCCTAAGAAATTTCTCTCGATCGGAAATAGCAATCAATTTACTTTTTAAATTCATTGACCGGTGCGTCCATTCCGACTGTGTTTGTGTGGTAGACGGATCAAGGGAATGAGCGAATGCTCCGTGAGGGAGCCGAGCACGAAAGGGCAAAGGAAAGAGGTCGGGTCGGACACTCGCTTCTACGTATTATTTTTATAAATTAAATTTCAGGGACTGATTGAGAGGTGGAGTGCAACGAGCTTTTCTGCGGGAGGCCAAGAGGCGCCTACCCCACTGGTTTACCACGAATTAAAACTATTAACCCGCACAAGATCCATCACGCGGATCCATTTCTATTTTTATTGATATGTGCAACAGCCCGACCTTTGGTCTCACATTTCGGGATTGATTCAGGGGTGAGAGCCTCTCTTCAACCCCCGCCTCACTCGAGGGGAGCTGGTTTGGTAACAACTAGATTCGATGTCTTGCATTATATATATGATACCCTGCGGACCTTGGCCCTAACCAATCGGCATCGGTACGTCTATTTCTCACAGGGATTCCCCATCAATTACTGCCATGACAATCCGAACTAACTTAACTTAAAATCATATAAGATGCATCCCGATCCCGAACAGGAGTGGGAACAGACATTCGTATCGGGCGGAGCGCTCCAAGCCGTAGTGGACGAGAGAAACTCATCCCTGTTCGTTGGTCGTTGGTAGATCTATTGTAGTTGTTCGGGATCGGGGGGTTCCATTGGAAAGAAAGAAGCACCTTACTTGCTAGTGGAGACCGCTTGCCCACCCTCTACTTTTAGATAAATTCACATAACATATAATATAATTCCAGTTGTTGAAAAGGGGCCTTAATCTCATGCTTTATCCCTCGCTTCGCTTTCGGCTACAACTTCGGATTATTGGGCCTACGAAGCTTAGGACTTTATGCCCAATTCATGCAAAAATCCCCGGAAATGGATAAAAAGAATCTAAAGCATCGCCGGTCTCCAGTCGTATAGCCAGGTTAGCCGTCACAGTGTTCAAGTTGAAGTGCATAGATTTGTCCCGGACCACCCTCCTACAACTAGATTAAAGACAACAGCGGAAGATATTCGTTCCCGGACGTTAAGAACGGCGTCCATGTACCGCCTCAACAACAATACAAATAATAGAATCGACCCGGAGAGAGTGGGCAAGCTACCCCTGCCATCTGACCACCCTGCTACCCCCGATTCTTGGCGGATGAGAGATAGATTGTTCCGTTCTCACTCAAACCATTCAGCTTCGGCTGAAGACGTCACACCTCGCCAATTCTCGGCGGATGGCACCTTTGGAAAAGAACTAATAAAACTCCTTCAAGAGAGAAAAGTAACTCTTTTATGGCGGGTCGACCCTACTTACATAAAAAGAAGCGAAACTGATTGCTGCAATCTTAGTCTCGTTCGGTACAAACTTCGATGTCAACAAGCTCTTATTAGCAGGCCTGCGGGAGCGGCGAGAGAACTTTCCACCATTGGAAAACTGGTGGGTGCATTCCAGCAAGTCGTATTCCTCTTTTATCTTTTGATCCACTTGCCCGGGAGGGAGTATTCCGGTTACGGCTAGGAAGTTTGCCCATTCGACCGCAAGAAGAGGGAGAAGAAGCTTCGTAGTGGCATTCCTCCGACGAGCTACCGAACTCCTAACCGAATAATAAAGCCGATCTCGAGTTGATGTTCCGGTTTATTATGCCTTTTATTTCTTAATATTAATAGTAAATATCCCTAACTGCTAAGTAATCCACCAAAAGCGGAGGTCTTTGTCAACAGAGTTCCAAATTTCCGCCAAGATCGTCTTTGAATTGCCCACTAAATCCAGAATCGTACGCGGAAACTACAAGAAGAAATGGAGCTCCCGCTCTTTCAGTCGAGCGAATGGAACCAACTACCAAACTCTTCCCGCTGAGCCCCCTCCTCGGATTAGGGGCACCGCACATCCGCCAGTACCGGTTGAGAAAGAGGAATAGAGCAAGGAATAGCATCGGGAATATAGGTTGTGGTGCAGCAAGGCAAAGTCAGGAACAAGGATTGTTTGTTACACGACTTATCCATTTCACCGGCTAGCTGAAGCTAGCCCGTACTAACAGAAGGTCAGGAATGAGACAGCTACTAGTGGCAGAAGGAAAGAAAGAACTTTCAGAGGGAAGCAAGCCTATGACAGGAAGGTGGGTCAAGGTTTAAGGAGCCCGACGGTCAGTCAATCACTCGTCTAGGGCCTTCCTCGCGGTCAGGCAACTCTTTCCTCGTCGGCAATCCCAATCACTTGCTGAGACAAGCTCTCCTCCTATTTCTGCACTGCTTCCGGTTGATGGCTATTATGCCTCTTCCTGCTCTTTTGACTTCTTCGACTCGTCTTCCAGCTCAAACTTGCCAAGACTCCTATTCCGGGTAGTGTTTTTTATAGTCCTTTGCTCTTTACAAACCCCTGACTCGTTCATTCACTCGCTTGGATTCAGTCTCGTTCGGTTGTTGATTAGTTCATAGGTAGTTGGTTAGATAGTCGTGGTTGGGTTATTCACTTGGAGTTGCTTGGTAACTTCCTGGCATTATTCCGCCTTTTCGGGTGTTGGATAGTTGCTCGGGTGGTGTATTGTGGTTGGTTGCATCAGTTGATTCACTCCTCCCTCAGCATTCGTCGATTGGTGGCGTGGGAAAGGGGCATTCGATCACGGGCAAAGATGTCGATGCAACTCATTATGCAAGTTATGAATTCAAGGTAGAGGGGTTGCCTGATTCACCAGTCTTTCCTCCGGACTCATCGGTAGGGTGATGCTAAACTATCTTCTAAGGGTTTTTACTATTACATAGGCTTGGGGCTCCCATGCTTTCCCACGGGTATTTTTCCGTTTGTTGGCTCCTAGCACATAGGGGGATTCCCCATCCATTTATCTTTCCATTCCTTCCCCCCATTCCAATCTTGGGGCGTACTACCATGATTCAGGGGGCTTCTTCCTCTCATTATTCCAATTCTCCTCCAGGGCCCTCTCACGGAAGGCTCCCTTTATTCGGGCGGACTCCCATGATTCCTTTCCCAGTGTCTATATTCCCCCCGTCATCCGAGGCTCAGACTTCACCCCATCCTTTTTTATATCAATAAGGAGCTCATCCATCCTGCCATAAGCTGATGATCTCCTAGCGCGAAAGCCATTGATCAATAGTTATACAAGGCGATCGGGGATCCCTACAGAAGATAGCTTTCAGAAGCCCAATGCTTAAACTCAAATTGCGCGATGAACTCATCAGATGAACTACTACAGGAAAGAAGACAAATTCGACCGAAGACCCTAGAGACCGTTACAAGACAGCTCGACCGGGAAGTAGTATATCTTATAAGAAAAAATTAGGTTACAAGGTATTCGCCCTAATTGAATAAAAGCTATATCTTACATAAAAGAAGGGAACCATATTCGTGGACAGATGAGCGTTTGCGACCGTTTACAAGAGTTAATACCGAAACAGACAATTCCGGATGCCCTCAGACAGAAGCCACTAAACAAGTAAAGGACAACGGGCAGTATTCGTGGATCGGGAAGACCAACTTTCATTCAAGGAAGCGGACCGTTGACGACAGCAGGCCGGGAAGGACAGATGCTACTAAAAAGCCGATTATCGCATGTTTTTAGAGGCCGTACTTGACCCATCCGGCCCCTTAAACTCGCGACTTAGCAAATAAAATAGACTATTCCGGACCCTTTCCTCATGTCGCTACCAGCTACGGATCAGATATGACCGGTTGAAGAAAGAAGAAAAGATCGATGAACGATTAAGCGAGACTTTGCCTTAGAGACCAATGAAATGCGACCTAGAAGCTTTATTACACAAAAGTTCTTTGAAGACCTCTTGCTTCTGCTTCCCTGCTTACTTTTGCTATCACCTCAACAGCTTTCAACCTGCTCACTTAGAATGAAGATCAATAATGGGCGGAAGGGCTTTACACAAGACCGCAGAGCGGGAGAGAGGGAGCCTTTGCTTACCTGCTTCTTAACCGTGCCCTCCTATCGTACCTATATCCCCTTTCCTTCAGTTACATCCAGTCTCAGTTCTGCTTCCAACTACCGATGGGAGAAGGCTTGGACGTTAAATAAGAGGTATGGCATACGGGAATGGTATATGAAATGAAAGGCTGGAAACAGAGCTGGAGATGAGCGCTAGCCAATGGTTAATACTTCAGAAAGCACCTTAGCAATTACCAGTAATGCCCGACCTCAGTCTTGTTTTTTGCTAGCTTGAGTCTAGAACTTTACTATCTCATTAAATGACGAATATATATATTTTATGGAAGATAGTCGGCCCACTTCTAGACGTTCCAGCGATTATGCCTGTTCTAGCCCTACCATCCGCCCCTATCATCATAATAAAAGGGGGTGCTTTCGAGCGGATCTGTGATTGGTCAAGGCGACCGAGAGGACACATACCTCCTCCATATTCCTTAAATAGGCAAGACTCGGATACTGCATGCGAGAAGCATAATAGTTTACTGAACAACTACTTAGATCTTGATTGATTTGGATGCAATGGAATTTTTTCATTACTCCAAAAAAAGCCATCCCATGAGTATACATGACCCCACTACCTGTATAAAGCGTACATCTCTGCTCAGGGAGTAGGTAAAAGCTTTTTATAAGAAAAGTAAAAAGCTGATGGATATTGATTGAGTGGGGAAATTTCTTGACCGTCTAGTTCTTTGTCAGCACCGAAGAAAGGGGATCCGGGAAGCCTAGTCCAATGACGGTGGAAAGCAAGTAGCTAACAGGGACCCGGCTTACAGGATACTATTTCAGACGAAAAGCAAGACCAGACGATGGAGACCATATCCCTGTAGAAGGCGTGAAACTCGTCTTTGGGAAGAACTTTCTTTGCCACTTAAGAGTTTTTCTCTTTCCTGGCGTGGAAGCCCCTGGACGCTGTGCAACAACTCCTCTGATTGGCTAGACATCTCCTTGTTCGGGTCATGCACACCACAAGTAGACACAACTGGATCTCTTATTCGCCTTCCAACGGGGACTCTCTCAGGTCCTAGTTTTCTGGGAATCTCTTTTGATCATCGGGTGAATAAGCTGGTCCAGCATCAACATCATCCCCGGGCACTGGTTGTTGTCCCTCGCCTCTGGCTTGAAAGCAATCATTGATCGGCATTCTGGGCCATCTCATTTACAGCATTTGCTTGTCACGCTTCGAAAGGCCGTTTCTTTCTTCCATTGCGGACTTGTCCTTGGAGGCCTCCCTACTGGAGAATACCATTCTTTTCTCATTGACTTCTTGAGATGGAAAAATATTATAGGAAAAGTTTATCTCACAGCAGCAGTCCATCTCGCGTCAGCAGCGCATCTTGCATCAGGAAAAGCAGGGTAATCATTCGTCCACGACACCGAATGTCCTTCTCAAGGTTTAACGCTCAGCCTTCTCATTCGACACTCCCTTTTGGACACTATTATATGTATGAGTGGGAAAGACCTGGACCAAGAGGCACCACTACCTGGAAACCCGGTTTTCCATTGTCAACGAATGGGCTACTGACTGGGCCCTTCCCTTAGTGCTTACCTAAATAAGTTGAACAAGACTTCCGTGAAGAAGAATTCACTAAGCCCCTTTCATTTAGGTGTAAATACTATGTTCCGTCACAGCCTTCCATGTTGTACTCTTCCCTACGTCCATGCCAGAAAGAGCCAGCTTGAAAGCCCCAAACTACTACTCCGTTAGTGGTCTAACCTTTTATCCGTCTCAGTAACCTGGCCCAGCATAAGAAAAAACCGCCTATCCATCCATTGCTCTTGCGTATTCCAATACCCTTTCATGATGTCGCGTATGGATCCTTGAGAATGAATGCGTCGTTAGACCTTCCAATTAAAGTGTCGCCATGTGGTGTATTGTGTATATGGATATAGATGCTCAGATGCACCCTTCTCTGCATTTATGGATGAATGTATCCTATATGGTATGGGTGGACACAAAAAACAAGGGTCTGAAAGAGGCTCGACCGATAGGGAGAGGGTATGAAAGCCAAGGAGAGCTCTCAACCAGGTAGAACTCATTCTACGGCCATTTTCATTAGTCAAAATCATTCTTTTTTTTTTCCATTTCAGGTGTGTCATTTGCTATGAAAGACGACAAAGAGCGTTTATAGTGCCCTTGGCCGTAGAGCGTGTTTTTCGAGTCTTAATCGTGGAGAATATTGACCCACGATGATCCCCATGCTGTTGATTCCGCCAGGGTCTCTCCAAGATTGAAGTCACCTTGCTCTTTTGCCCCCTCCCGGACCCTTTCTCTTGAATTTGTGAATCGTTGAGTGCTTACTCTTTATAGGGAGGGCGCCCCGTTCGTTTGGAGATTGGATTCGTCTTTCTTATATGTTTTCATTCCATGGACTATTTGATTTCATTTTCAATGTCAATCCGTATTTCAAGATTTGACTCTCGCTCGTAAACAAAAAAAAATAAGGATTCAGGCTCGCCCTCGCTAAAGTGGCAAAGAATCCTTCGCCGCGATTATAATTACATAAACCAGTCGCTGTCTCTACAATTTCGTAGAATATATGGATGAAGTCTCATTCATGGATTCATCTGGTGGGCAAGCCCTCGTAGACTTTTTCTACCTAAAGATTTGTCTCGGACGCTTCGATCACTGAATTAGACCCTACCACATGTGTTTAAGTTTGAGAGCCACCCTGTTCTCTATGGGTCGAAGCCCCAGACCAAGACCTTGTCGTGGATGGAGTTGCCCGATAATATGACTTACTGTTTATGCTATGGCTCTGTTGCTGGACAGTCAGCGGGAATTCCGGGCTGTCCTTGACAAGTGATCAATCCAAAGAGCTCCGATCGATGGAAGAAAGCGAGCACTCAACCTCACCTAGATCTTCCTTTGTTGCACCTAATATAGAAAGAAAGAAGACTGGTAATAGGTCTCTTTTCTTTTGGAAAAATCGATCTAAGTGTAGCCTGTTTTTGATTCATCCAATTGTGGAGAGTGAGTCTAGTTTCATACTTCCAATTCCTCTAAAGGAGTTGACCCGCATCAGTAAGAGGGATGATATATTGACAGACTTATCCCTGGACCATTTGCTGCCTACTTTACTGGCCTGGCCCTACCCCCTACTTGAATGAAAGCATTACGCCAAGTCCTTTTTCTTATTCCTTACTCTATTGGCTGGCTCACGGGACTACTTGATCAGTGGAACCACTCTATTTGATTACTAGTTATTCATTAAGCCCGTCTTTTATGCATACTAGAATTGTTTAGCCCAGGAGGGATTTCTCGACTCAAATGGGGCTCTTCTTCTTCAAAAGAGATCTCTGACAACTCGAGTCATCCACCACTATTACATAATAGGCCTCCTTCTGATCCAAGGCGCCCTTCTGTTCCAGCTGGATTATTCTCCTTTCTTTCAGGTCACTTTTGATGCAGGAATTAAGGTTGGGAAACCCCCTTAGAGCGTGAGTAGAGTCTTCAATCACAAATGAAATTGGATCAAGAGCCGTACTGGTTGAATAACATTTTTAGGTGCCATAGTTTATTGCAACTGAACCCTTGACCCGGTTGCTAATGAAAAAAAATAAAGATATTAAAGGTTTGCTTAGCTAGCTGCTTTGACTGGTGGGACAGAAAGAAGAATCTATCTTCAAGGAACTTCTTTTTGGCTGAACTAACCTCTTCCTTTTGCAGCCAGACAACTGGCAGATAAGCCGAGCATCTGAAGAACATAAGATCCGACGCCAGGCATAAAAGTCATATTGTCCACTAGGGCAATTGGCACAACCAGGTATCTCAAACATTGATAAGGGAGGAATCCGGCTTTCATTAGGATAACATTCTTTTCATCCGAATGACAAGGCTTGCTAACTAGGAGGATCGATTATGCTATAAGTAGAGAGACCTTCAAGCACCTTCGGAAGATTAAGGCACACCTCCTAACTCACTAATTCTCACAACAGTTAGTCGACCAGGAAGACCTAACTAAGACTCGAACCATTGGGAAACCCATCGGACTCGGCAAGGTGAAGCTTTCTGAGTTCTATTTCCAGTCTGGAATAAGAACAGACTGAACACAAAGCAGCCAATCGAAATCAACCTTCGAAGAGACACGAATCACATACCTTTCTGACAAACCGGATTAATTAAGAAGGGCTAGATCGACATCTCAGCTAAGGCAGGGCATTCATGGATGGTCCGACAAAGCAGCTTTTCCGTGGGGGGTCAATCGATCCTACTAACTCCTAAACGGCTCCCTAATTCCTCACCTAAAACATCCCGTAGGCGACAAAGAAAAGAAGTGATTAAAATCTCCTCGTATAGACAAGTAAGGTAAGGGTATCTGTTGTTTTCGGTCAAAGCGAGAGTGCCGATCAGAAGTAGCAAAAAAGGACTCTGTTTTTGATGAATTTCTGAGAAAAGTCGTTGAAAAAGTGGGTGAAATTAGTCAGCTGGGTGAGCTCGGAGCTTAGGCAGTGGAAAAGTGCTTCCTGGCTAGCGACTCGACTGTAACTCCTCTCCATGGCAGGGAGAGAAGCTTCAATTTCCACTCGTGAGACTGAGCGAGACAAGGAAGCGCAATACGACTCTTCATGATGAAGCGCCTTAACGCATCCTGGCACTTGTTTCTCAACACCGTATTTCTCGACAACTTGTATTTGTAAATAAAAAAGACTACTCATTCTGTCTAGTAATTCCTTATGGCATTAGGGACCTTCTTTCAGGTCAATTTCATGTTTTTTGGCACTCGGGAAATTTTTTTCTGGCATTCGTCAAGTCATTTTCATCGTGGTACTACTAGTCACTCTTTTCGGCACATCATAGGCCTCACCATCAGATGCCGAATTCGCTGAATAGGAATCCCTTGATCCGATGATCCGAGAAGGAAGGCCTTTCCATGGGTGGTGGGGAATGAAAGAAGTGAATTCATTTCCAAGGGAACGGATATCGCATATCGCAACTGACCACTAATAATCAAAATAGTGATCTCTCATTCTATCACATCTACCTTCCCCACCCTCCGCCCTTATCTCCAGAGGGGACCCTGGTCATCCACCGTATAGTACCTCGGGGTCAGTAGCAAACGAAAGCGAGCACGAAAGGAAGGCTTAGACCAGCTCCTTGTAGGGTGTAATTCCAATTGTCTTTGTCCCAATGTCTGTGATCAAGCCAGAAAGAATAGCTTAATAGAGATCGAATTCGGTACAGATATAAAGAAAAGGCTCACAGCAAGAGCATCTGGCAGGCGGGGTGTCAGCAGTTGGGCCAAGCGAAACAACAACATCACATGAATCTCTTTGTGGATCACTTTTCCTAGTCGCATAACCAAAGAAGAGGCATTGTCTCAATGAGCATGCAATAAAGTGTAAACAAGGCTCTTGCGCACACATCCGATATCGGTTTGCTTCCTCCACTGCACACACACGGCTAGTTGAAATGTGTAATGACAACGAGAAGACTGAAAGCGAGATTGCAGGCGAGTTGGTTAACGCGGATCCCAATTCATCATAGTAAATCCGCCTTGTGATCGGTTCGCAGAGAAGAGCTTGAATGCCTCATTGCTATCGCTTGAATTCATCTATTTGCTCATAGATCTTGTTTGTGGTCTACGAAGGGAATGTTCAGCGAGTATGCCTGCAATACGAGTAAGGGGAACTCTTGTTTGAGAACTTTAGCTAGGTTAGCTAGCTCAGCTTCTCCTATGACTATTTGGATTAAGGAACTAGGGTAATGCGAAGACAAAGAAGGCCTAATAATGGTGAGTCGAATCAGGCGCGGCAGCCGTTCCAAGGCTTTTATGCTACCGTTCAGGCCTTATTTAAGATAGGAGAATGAGGTTCAAGCAAGAGACTCCGGGTTTTGCCTAAGGCGAGTAGCAGACTCTGGTTTCAGTGCACGTGTGGAAGGCAACTCTGTTTAGCCAGCAAGCATAGGAAATGAATCCCCCGGGGGAACTTACTATTAATGCTAATCCATTAGTTCTAGCTCGAAGTTTGCCCTTAGTTGTCTCGAAGTTAGCTGCTTGGCATGAGTAGCTTGGCTTGCTCATGCGGAAATAAAGTAACCAGGGAATTCATATACTAATCTTCTAATCTAGCTAGAGAAGTTTTTTTGTTTATTTAAAAGTAGATCGGGAGTTCAGGCAGATGTTAAATTAGGGTGAGCTTGACTATTCTAATCTACAGGCCACTTAGCTAAACGAAATCCTGAGTATCGACTGTCGTGTGAGTCTCGACCAATGTGTAGCTGCGGTTATAAGTAACGGCATTCTCAGTTAAAATAACAGGATTCAAGCTTGCTTGTGTGTACGTGCTTGTTATAAGTAGATGTAGATGTGAAGGTGCCTAAGGAACCGCCCTAAAATACGTTGTTAGAGGCGTTGGCTATTCGTAGATCTGTTATACAGGCGATTTAGCTACTTTCTTTCAACCCTGAGTAGGTGGTATTAGGTGAGGGGATACACGCAGAACCGTTTAATTGTGGAACAAGCTACGCACC